AATAATCCTGTTATGCAGAAAAAAGTAACTATCATACCCTTTTCTGACGAATCATATAGTCCTACGATTTCATCGACTAATAAAGTTATCAAATGAATTGTAATTACAATTGAAACGATAGAAAAGGATATATGAGTTAATATATGCTCTAAAGTTGAAAATATCATAAAAATTATTAAAAGGGGGTCCCGCAATTATAGGAATTGAAATCGGGAATTGAATTCATTATAGGGCTTACTCTTTTAGAAGATGCCATGCCGCCACTCGGACTCGAACCGAGATGCTCTAGCACTGCTTCCTAAGAGCAGCGTGTCTACCTATTTCACCATAGCGGCTTATTCGAAATCATAATAACCTATTTTTATTCAATCGTCGAGATTGAAGGAGTTAATTAAATGCAATATTTTTTTAGGAAACCATTAAATTGATGAATAAAAACTTGTTTAAGAATTAGGGATTTAAACGTTTTCGTTAATAATATTTATTATCTTTTTATTTATTATTTTAGAATGTCAATTTTATTTAACTGAACTAAAAATGTAGTTTTTCGTAAGTTATTACTTTATGTTTTCCTAAAACAAAAATGTTACGGTTGTAACTATATTATTTTGACTTCAATCCATAGATAGAACTAAAAACAATGTTCTGTCTCGTTTGCATTTTTTAATGATTCATTTATTTTATAGTTTATTTTATTAATCGAAAATAAAAAAATAATTTTATCGATAAAATATAATTTTTATATAACACAATTTCAGCGATACACTCAAGGGGTTTTTGTAAATATTTGCATAGTTAGTTTTATATGAATTTTTAGGGTTTTTCGTTGTGTAGAGAATTTGTGTTAAGATTTAGCAACCCGATTAAGTTAGGTATTAATATGGGTGTATCAATTATATAACAATATTTTATATTTCTATCGAAATTGTACCGTACTTCAAAAAATACTTTATAAATTTTTAAATTAATATATATTATATCTTTGATATATATTATATTTTTGATATATATTATATATTATATTTTGATCGATCTTCCAATCGAACCATAGGATCTAAAACAGATCACTCAAAATTGGCACATTCGTCATATAACTACCTAAAAATGTAAAAGGGGATTTTATTAATTAAATTGGGTTAAAGAGTTTATATAGTGATAATAATTTAGAAAAATAATGATTTAGAAGATTATAAAACATATTTAAAACTAAATCAATTAGTTTCAACGAACCCTTCTTTTAATATATAATATTAATATATAATAAAAAAATATAATATATAATAAAAAATAAATTTATTTTTATTATTGAGTCAAGTCGATGGGGAAAGTGAGAATCCCCATCCTGAAAATTATAAAATATACTAAAAGAAAGGTGAACCCTTGTGCTTGCATTTATCCTTTTTTTCAAACAAAAAAGTATCATTAATTTTTCGAATTAAGTAGACAACAGAATTCTTATCTATATCAGAAATGAAAGAAAAAAGACGCCTTCTAAATTAAAACATTATGAAACTAATTTTTTTTATTTATGATTTATATTTATTATATAAAATAATAAAATAATTTTTTTTATATATATTATTTTTTATTATATATAAATATAAATTTTATTATATATAAATATAAATTATTTTATATAAATATAAATTTATATTATTTTACTATTATGATGTTAATTAAAATTCTTATAACTTATAAATCTTATAAAAAAATTAGAAACAAAATTAGATTACCTTTCTAATTAGACCGATTCAAATTTTTTATTGTATTGTTTGATTACTATTATTTATTTGTTACACAAAAAAAACTTTTAGAACTCCCGGTAGAAAAAGATTTCGATAACGAAAAAGCTTTCAATGCTGCCCGATATCCCTTCCTTTTCCAAATATTTTTACGAATCCGTTTTTTTGAAATAGAGGTGCGTTTTTTTGGAACTGCCATTAAAAAATTATAATAGGTTCTTCGGTTGGATGTGAAAGACATCTATTGTTCAAAATAAATTTTTCTTTACTGTTCTCTATCTATTTATTCTCTAAATTATACTCCCTTCATAAAAAAGGGGGTGTGTAAAAATCGCATAAAATATTACTAACAACAATCCCCTATGCCAAATAGAATAGAATTGATTGAAGTTGATAAAATACAAACAAAAAATAAAAGATTGTGCGTTTAGTTTTCTTTCTATTTTCGTCGTGTTACATTTATACATGTAATAAAATCCATCAAAAGTTTAATAACCCAACCCCTCTATCGCTTAATTAAAAAACTTTAATAATTTTCTATTATATTAATTTTAATTAATTTAATTGGTCAAACTCGAAGAAAGAGTACACCCAACTTTAATTCTCAAATTCGAGTGGGACTAGTAGTTAATCTGTTAAAGGATACAAAAAATTTTTTATTATAAAAGGCATTTTATTTGTCCTTTTTTTTTATTTTACATAAAATAAAGTGTTGGATATCATAGCATTTCCTACAAATAGCTTTTATTGTAATGGAAGACAATCAATTAGTTACAAAACAAATTGTTTAATGATTCTGAATAACCGAATTACAATTACAATAAATAGTTTTTATGGGTCAAGTTATGCGCTTTATGATTCATACCAAACACTGTTTTTGGTGTAATTATTTATCCTCGCTCTATAGATATAAAAGATATAAATTAATTATTGTAATACGTAATAATTAGAATGCAAATTTTATTTAAGTTTTATTTTATATATCTTAATATCTTAATTTTTTTTTTTATTAACTGACCCCTTTCAACAGAAAACAAATAAGAACCGGTGAATCAGAAACAATTAATTAAGAAAAATTTTTTATTTTTTTTTTTATGGAATATACATATCAATATTCATGGATTATACCTTTCATTCCACTTCCAGTTCCAATGTTAATTGGAGCAGGACTTCTACTTTTTCCAACGGCAACAAAAAATCTTCGCCGTATGTGGGCTTTTCCGAGTGTTTTATTGTTAAGTATAGTTATGATTTTTTCAGCCCATTTTTCTATTCAGGAAATAAATAACAATTCCGTCTATCAATATGTATGGTCTTGGACCATCAATAATGATTTTTATTTAGAATTTGGCTGCTTGGTTGATCCACTTACTTCTATTATGTCAATATTAATCACTACTGTTGGAATGATGGTTCTTATTTATAGTGATAATTATATGTCTCATGATCAGGGATATTTGAGATTTTTTGCTTATATGAGTTTTTCCAATACTTCAATGTTGGGATTAGTTACTAGTTCTAATTTGATACAAATTTATATTTTTTGGGAATTGGTTGGAATGTGTTCTTATCTATTAATAGGTTTTTGGTTCACACGACCTAGTGCGGCGAATGCTTGTCAAAAAGCGTTTGTAACTAATCGTGTCGGGGATTTTGGTTTATTATTAGGAATTTTGGGTTTTTATTGGATAACGGGTAGTTTTGAATTTCGGGATTTTTTTGAGATATTTAATAACTTGGTTTATAATAATGAGGTTAATTTTTTATTTGTTACCTTATGCGCCTTCCTATTATTTGCCGGCGCAGTTGCAAAATCCGCCCAATTTCCCCTTCATGTATGGTTACCTGATGCCATGGAAGGGCCTACCCCCATTTCGGCTCTTATACATGCCGCTACTATGGTAGCAGCAGGAATTTTTCTTGTAGCTCGGCTTCTTCCTCTTTTCATAGTTATACCTTACATAATAAATCTAATAGCTTTGACAGGTATAATAACATTACTTTTAGGAGCCACTTTAGCTCTTGCTCAAAAAGATATTAAGAAAAGCTTAGCTTATTCTACAATGTCTCAATTGGGTTATATGATGTTAGCTCTAGGTATGGGGTCTTATCGAGTTGCTTTATTTCATTTGATTACTCATGCCTATTCGAAAGCATTGTTGTTCTTAGGATCTGGATCAATTATTCATTCGATGGAAACTATTGTTGGATATTCTCCAGATAAAAGTCAGAATATGGTTCTTATGGGCGGTTTAAGAAAACATGTACCAATTACAAAAACCGCTTTTTTATTAGGTACACTTTCTCTTTGTGGTATTCCACCTCTTGCTTGTTTTTGGTCCAAAGATGAAATTCTTAATGATAGTTGGTTATATTCACCGATTTTTGCAATAATAGCTTGTTCCACGGCAGGATTAACTGCATTTTATATGTTTCGTATCTATTTACTTACTTTTGAAGGACATTTAAATGTTTATTTTCAAAATTACAGCGGCAAAAAAAATAGCTCGTTCTATTCAATGTCTCTCTGGGGTAAAGAAGGAAAAAAAATTATTAAAACAAGCTTTCGTTTATTAGATTTTTTAACTACGAAAAAAAATGAAAAAACTTATTTTTTAAACACGTATCGAATTGATAGTAATGAAAATGTAAGAAGTATGGTACATCCGTTTATTAGTATTGCTCGTTTTGGCACTAAAAACACTTTCTCATATCCCCACGAGTCGGACAATACTATGTTATTTCCGATGCTTGTATTAGTTTTATTTACGTTGTTCGTCGGGGCCGTAGGAATTCCGTTATTCAATCAGGAAGGAATGGATTTGGATATACTATCCAAATTCTTAAGTTCGTCTATAAACCTTTTACATAAAAATAGAAACCATTCTGTGGATTGGTATGAATTTATCACAAATGCAACTTTTTCCGTTAGTATAGCTTATTTCGGAATTCTTATATCGTTTTTTTTATATAAGCCTGTTTATTCATCTTTACAAAATTTAAATTTATTTAATGCATTTGTTAGAAGTGTTCCTAATAAAATTAAATTTTTGGGGGGTAAAATAATAAATGTGATATATAATTGGTCATATAATCGTGGTTACATAGATTTTTTTTATGTAATATCCTTTACTAAAGGTATAAGAAGATTAGCTGAACTAACTCATTTTTTTGATAGACGAGTAATTGATGGAATTACGAATGGAGTCGGTATTGCGAGTTTTTTCGTAGGAGAGGTTATCAAATATGTAGGGGGTG